ATAATCTGCTTATGCAATACTTTTTCTCATTCAAAATATTATCTAGGTGGGCACATTTTTTTATCTAATGAGTAAAAAAAAGAGTGTTAGCTTAATAAAAACCCCTTTCGAATTTGTTTACTCATTAATTGACTAATGAATCTCTTAAATCGAAATCGCGGGATAGGCACGAGTAGATGTAACAGATCATGAATCAATTTATTATTCTATCTTTGGTTTGGCACTCTAGCCTTTCCTTGTTAGTGTTAATGATTGATGACTCAAAAACCTTCAATCAAAAAGGTAAATTTAGGTAAATGCTTTCTATCCATATGTATAAAAAATATATTTGATTTTTTTATTTAGTTATGCTTACTATAACAGGTTATTTCGGTTTTTTACTAGCAGCTTTAACTATAACTTCAGGCCTTTTTATTGGGCTGAGCAAGATACGACTTATTTGAAATTAATTGACTGAAGAATTTAAAAAGGAACTCTTTCTGTAGGATTCTATGTCTTATATAGTTTCTTAACATATCAATTGACGATTAGTAGTCGTTGAGATTCGCGGTAAATTCCTATTAATATTTAGAGATAGATATTACCTCTCTTTTCACCTTTTAAATCAACTAAAAAAAATGATTGAAGTTTTTCTTTTTGGAATTGTCTTGGGTTTAATTCCTATTACTTTAGCTGGATTATTCGTAACGGCATTTTTACAATACAAACGCGGTGATCAGTTGGACTTTTGATTAATTACTATCTCTTGTCTCTTGACCCACCCATTTTGTTTAATCCACAGGATATCAAATTGAGATAGCTGCGTGCGTTAGTAAAGCTTTTTGAGCGTAATTAATTTAACCTAACAAAAACAGAATCACGCTCTGTAGGACTTGAACCTACGACATTGGGTTTTGGAGACCCACGTTCTACCGAACTGAACTAAGAGCGCTTTCTTAATAATAATAAGATTTCGTTTTTTGAACTCTAATACATCTTACATACATAATATTGCATTTTTTCATACTATAAATGAAGGATTGTGTATGTCCACTTTAATCTTAATCGGTCTCAATTGCTCCCTTGTTACTGTTCAGAGGAGAAGTCATAGGTAGGGATGACAGGATTTGAACCTGTGACATTTTGTACCCAAAACAAACGCGCTACCAAGCTGCGCTACATCCCTTTCAATTAGTCTACAGTGTCATTGTAGAGAATTCCTGCCTCGTTTTCCAGATCCTTTTTTTCATTGATATATTCATTTATCTTACCCTTGCCGCTTTTTGATCTCATATGATATACCACATATAATAAACAAAGAAACTGCTCGGGATTCCGTGTACAAATACAAGTGGCCCTTAATCCTTAACTGGAACTAGCTATGTATCTGATCATATATGTATTATAATGTATTATAATAAAGAAGGAGGATTTTCAATGCGAGATCTAAAAACATATTTATCTGTGTCACCGGTACTAAGTACTATATGGTTCGGCTCTTTAGCAGGTCTATTGATAGAGATCAATCGTTTCTTCCCAGATGCGCTGACATTTCCTTTTTTTTCATTCTAGTTATTGACGTGGGAGGGTTTTAATAAGATTAGAGATACAATTCCATATCCGAAATTACATCTCACCCCCGTTTTTCTCTTTTTTCCTTTTTTGAATTCCAAGAAAGGATGAAAGAGAAAGAATAAAAGTCGATTCAATCGAAACTAAAAAAATGGGTTTATAGTTTGAATCAAATTAAAATTAATAGAGTGAAAAAAGAAAAGGAAATGTCAGTCTAGGACAAGTGTATCATACAAGGTCCTTAACAAAATATAATACAATTAGATTAGAAATATTGTTAATTGTATTACTTATTAATTACTATCTATTGACTATTGATTGCAACGAAATCTTTTATAATTTGGTTTCGTTCTTTTTTTTTCTTTAGATAAAAATATAGATAGAGTTGAATGAATCAAAAATCCAAAGGAGTTTCATGGCCAAGAGTAAAGATGTACGAGTAACTATTATTTTGGAATGTATCAGTTGTGTTCGAAACAGTGTTAATAAAGACTCAAGGGGTATTTCCAGATATATTACACAAAAGAATCGACACAATACGCCCAGTCGATTGGAATTGATAAAATTCTGCCCCTGTTGTTCCAAACATACGACTCATGGGGAGATAAAAAAATAAATGGAACAGTCAAAATGACATATTATAATATAATATAATATCTAAATATAGATTCGAAATATAGATTCGAATCTAAATAAACCCATATATAAACAACCCCAATCCTATTTTTTAATTAGAATTTATTTTAAATCCGACCGAAATAGGATTTCTGGAAAAGGAATAAATAAACCATGGATAAATCCAAGCGACCCTTTCTTAAATCGAAGCGATCTTTTCGTAGACGTTTGCCTCCGATCCAATCGGGGGATCTAATTGATTATAGAAACATGAGTTTAATTAGTCGATTTATTAGTGAACAAGGAAAGATATTGTCAAGACGCGTAAATAAATTGACCCTGAAACAACAACGATTAATTACTACTGCTATAAAACAAGCTCGTATTTTATCTTTGTTACCTTTTCTTAATAACGAGAAACAGTTTGAAAGAACTGAGTCAACTGCTCAAACACTAGGCCTTAGACCTAGAAATAAATAGGTTTAGCTTACTTATCAATCGAATAAAAATTTCAATTCGAACTGAACTTAGATTGTTGTTGTGTTCGAAAAATAGGATAATCCCGAATTCGTGTGTCATAAGAAAAAAAGCAGCGGGGACGAATAAATCATTTTTTATTAAATTCTTTTGTTCACTTTGACAACTTTATCTTATCCTATTTTATACTCTACCTTCCCGGAGTTGATTCTCCGGGGAATTCGATTCAAATTACTTTACTCCAATGGATCCAATATTTCATTTGAAATCATATAAAGACAATTCTTATTTAATATAGCTATTTGTGCAAGTATTTTACGATTTAGAAGCAATTGACTTTTGTACAGATCATTTAATAGTTTACTATAACTATAGGATACTCCTTTATTGCGAATTACTGCATTTATCCGAGTAATCCACAAACGACGAAAATCCCTCTTTTTCTTATCTCGATCGCGATGAGCCGAAATTAAAGCTCGTATTTTCTCTTGAGTAATAGTTCGAGTAAGTCTTGAATGAGCCCCCCGAAAACTTGATGCAAATAAACGAATTTTGTTCCTACGTCTCCGAGCTATATATCCTCGTCTAATTCTAGTCATTGAATAAATGAAACTTTGAGGAATAACTAATTGAGTTTCTGTCTGTCAGTTATTCCTTTTCCCCTTACTGATTTTTTTATAACAAAACGGATTCTTCGGATATATAAAATAAAAATTCCAATGACTTTTGCTACTATAACCTTCCCAACCACAATTTTTTTCTTATTTCGAAGTGAGCTGTCTAAAGTGATTGATATCTAGTATCAATAACATAGTAAAAGAGCTATATAGAGACTAAATAATAGAGTGGTTCCATCGTTTCTATGGTTACTTCTTAAACGGTGAGGTCCTCTCTATACACCGGAGCCTTTTCCTTGAATCTTATTTTTTTGGTAACTTGTACAGTTCACACCGTTATGCGGCTCTACCCATGAATTATCCAGTAATAGGTCTTTTACAATGAGATCCACCTATACAGTAACGGTATTTAATTCTGAAGTTTCGCTAGGTCGCTGATCCTGTTAGGCCGTTCTTGGAAGTCTAAAATTTCTTCTGCTAAATAGTATTTCCCCCGCTTAATGAATAACCCTTTTGTTATCAATGGGTAATTGCTTCTCAGCTTATTGGATTTGCACCAATGGAAACCATAAATTTCATACACAATAGGGGGGGATAGAATAGATTTTAGCCAGTGAATGGAAAAATTTAATTTGCGTTTTTATTCTATTTAGTTATTGGTACTGATCAGTCAGACGGATTACTACTGGTTGTTATTGGTTCCTTTCTTTTGTTCCAGCCCATGATCTGAACGAGTCGCACATACACCCTAGTACATGTTCCCCGGCGCTGAGGACATCCCCTAAGAGCGGGGGATTTTGTGACATTTCGTATTGGCTGTCTTGTGTTTCTAATAAGTTGTTTAATAGTTGGCATGCTGAATCGTATACAGACTGAGCTGGTTTAGATCGCCCTTAACCGGATGCTTATGAATTCTTTCGATTTAATAGACTATTAAAGAATCGGGTAAGACGATAAGTAAAATATCAATCAAATCATGGTTGTGAAATCCTTGATAGTTTTAGTTTTATTCAACTGCTACAAGATCCACAATTCCGTGAGCTTGGGCTTCTGTTGCTGACATAAAAACATCCCGTTCCATGTCTTCGGATACAACCCAAAAAGATTTACCTGTTCTTTGGACATAAACCATTGTGATGGTTTCGCGCAGGTTCAGTAGTTCTTCCGCTTCCAGGACAAATTCTCCTGTTTGGGACTCATAAAAAGAACTTGCAGGTTGATGGATCATTACCCTGGTGATATAATATGCAAAAGGGTTTTGCAGAATGGAGTAAAGAGAAAGAGACTAATAAGAAAAAATAGAACCGTACAGGCATTTTTTATGTATTGCATACGGCTCACTAATGGAATTTCCTATCAAAGATAAAATAGGATTTCTCATACCCAGATAGAAAATAGGTCCAATTACCACCCTTCTTTATTGGAGGAGTTCAAAATACTACGATGGTTCCGTTGCTTTATATATTTATTCCGTCTGTGATTCAGCAATCCCAAAGTTTCTTTTTGATGCGCTCAAATAAAATACGGAAAGCTGTTTCATAACATAAATTTATGCAGAGCTTTTCGGTGTGAAAACGGTTTGTAACACTGAGATTCCGAATAGATCAAAATAAATCAAATCGTAAATACTGAGTATTTCAGACTGCTCTTTCGATACAGAATTTAATGGGTTGAAAAAAAATTATCATATCGAATTCAAAGTGCCATGCTATTATTACTCAAGATTCTTAATTTCATATGGCGAAGGCATAGACTTCCCTTTTATCTCAACTAAAAAACTCATTGGCGCCAAGCATGAGGGAATGCTAGACGTTTGGTAATTTCCCCCCCGACCAGGACAAAAGATCCCATTGAAGCGGCTAATCCCATGCATATTGTATGTACATCTGGTGGCACAAATTGCATGGTATCATAAACGGCAATTCCGGGTATTACCCACCCACCGGGGGAGTTTATAAATACATAAAGCTCTCTGTTACGATCTTCTATAGTGAGATATACCATAAGACCAATAAGTTGATTGGAGAGTTCGTTATCAACCTCTTGGCCTAAAAAAAGTAATCTTTCTCGATAAAGTCGGTTGATTAGGATAAAACTGTATCCCTTAGGAACCGTACAGGCACCTTTTAATGCATACGGGTCAAAAGAATTGTGCAAAAAAGACTCAATGTATAGATTTCGGCTCCTGCTCTTTTTTTTAAGCAAAATCTTTCTAACGAAGGAGCTTTTTCTTCGAGTGTTTGTTGTAAGAAAGAAAAGTTTGTACCCCTTTCACTAGAATTTCCATCTAATATATAAAAATAGAAAAATTCATTAAACTTGTTGAATTAACTTAACTCCTCAATTGATGTATTCTTTCATCGAGATCCGCCCGCAATCACGATGTTATTTTCTTGTTCCTGAATGGGCCTCTTGAATTCTTTTAGGTTTATGCTCTACTCCAGGTAAAGATAGTTCCGATTGTAATTTGCACATATAGCACAAATGAACCTACTACCATTTCCTTTTGCTACAAATTTTCGACACATTCAGCCTATTTTCCTTAATTGATTAACAGGGATTATTCCTGTTTTTTCGTATAGGAAAAAAGAGAATTTCTAATGAGGTATCAATCAATAACCTAGTCAAATAGAAAAACTGGTAATACAAAATTTAGAATTTGAAATAGACACAGCAATCATTGGTATATTACTTAAGGTCTTTTTTTATAAACGGATAAACGGAGCCTGGATAATTTGATTGGTCCAACCAAGTCAACCATAAATTATTCTAATTGATAATATTAATCTGGATTCCCCTAAAATGGATCTAATTTCACTTCACGCTCCAATTTTTTGATAATCTTTCTTAGGCGAATCAGAGGATATCTCGATCGGGGGAGAGAACGGGGAAATCCCGTATGACCCAATATATCTGACAAGTCACACTATATGTCAACCCAAGATGCATCTTCCTCTCCAGGACTTCGAAAAGGTACTTTTGGAACACCAATAGGCATTAAATGAAACAAATGAAGTAATCTATTTTACTTTGATGTGAAAACGTAATAGTGGGGGTAGTTTATTTTCTTCATAATAGTGGTCTTTATTTAGTTTACCATATCCAATTTGATCTATAGATTGGAGAAGCTCTTTGATAAAGGAAGTCAGAATGACTCAAGACAAATTCTTATAAATATACCCGTCGAATGATGAACAAGTTAGGAATCCATTTGCTCATACAAAATGGTTCAACCACCCATTGCGTATTGATACTTATCGGGTATAGAATAGATCTGCTTCTCTTTGTTCCTATAAAGAGAATTGTTCCATTATTACCAATAGAATAGAACAAATAGTAATCCTTACTTCACGATAATTTACTGAAAGGGGGGAGGGTCCCTAGCATCATTATTTCCAATGCAATAAAGTTACATAGTGTCTATTTTTCTTTGATAAAGGGGTATTTCCATGGGTTTGCCTTGGTATCGTGTTCATACCGTCGTATTGAATGATCCTGGTCGGTTGCTTGCTGTCCATATAATGCATACGGCTCTGGTTGCTGGTTGGGCGGGTTCAATGGCGTTATATGAATTAGCAGTTTTTGATCCTTCGGATCCCGTTCTTGATCCAATGTGGAGACAAGGTATGTTTGTTATACCCTTCATGACACGTTTAGGAATAACTAATTCATGGGGCGGTTGGAGTATTACAGGCGGAACTGTAGCAAATCCGGGTATTTGGAGTTACGAAGGAGTGGCCGGGGCACATATTATGTTTTCGGGGTTGTGCTTCTTGGCAGCTATTTGGCATTGGGTATATTGGGATCTAGAAATATTTTCGGATGAACGTACAGGAAAGCCGTCTTTGGATTTGCCCAAGATCTTTGGCATTCATTTATTTCTGTCAGGGGTGGCGTGCTTTGGTTTTGGCGTATTTCATGTAACAGGTTTGTATGGTCCTGGAATATGGGTGTCCGATCCTTACGGATTAACTGGAAAAGTACAATCGGTAAACCCAGCATGGGGCGTGGAAGGTTTTGATCCTTTTGTTCCGGGAGGAATAGCCTCTCATCATATTGCAGCAGGCACTTTGGGTATATTAGCGGGCCTATTCCATCTGAGTGTCCGTCCGCCCCAACGTCTATACAAAGGATTACGTATGGGTAATATTGAAACTGTCCTTTCCAGTAGTATCGCTGCTGTCTTTTTTGCTGCTTTTGTTGTTGCGGGAACTATGTGGTATGGTTCTGCAACTACCCCAATCGAATTATTTGGTCCTACTCGTTATCAATGGGATCAGGGATACTTCCAGCAAGAAATATATCGAAGAGTCAGTGCTGGCCTAGCCGAAAATCAAAGTTTAACAGAAGCTTGGTCAAAAATTCCTGAAAAATTAGCGTTTTATGATTACATCGGCAATAATCCGGCAAAAGGAGGATTATTCAGAGCAGGATCCATGGACAGTGGGGATGGAATAGCTGTTGGATGGTTAGGACACCCCGTCTTTAGATTTAGAGATAAAGAAGGACGTGAACTTTTTGTCCGTCGTATGCCTACCTTTTTTGAAACATTTCCCGTTGTTTTGGTAGATGGAGACGGAATTGTTAGAGCTGACGTTCCGTTTAGAAGGGCAGAATCGAAGTATAGTGTTGAACAAGTAGGTGTAACTGTTGAGTTCTATGGCGGTGAACTTAACGGAGTCAGTTACAGTGATCCCGCTACTGTGAAAAAATATGCGAGACGCGCTCAATTGGGTGAAATTTTTGAATTAGATCGTGCTACTTTGAAATCTGATGGTGTTTTTCGTAGCAGTCCACGAGGTTGGTTTACTTTTGGACATGCATCGTTTGCTCTGCTCTTCTTCTTCGGACACATTTGGCATGGTGCTAGAACTCTGTTTAGAGATGTTTTTGCAGGTATTGACCCAGATTTGGATTCACAAGTAGAATTTGGAGCATTCCAAAAACTAGGAGATCCGACTACAAGAAAACAAGCCGTCTAATATAATATAACATTGTTGGGATATCTTTTGCTTCTTTATTTATTTTACTTTTACCTAAAGGTATTAGAGAAATACTAATTTTAATCACTATCATTTCTTTGACTCTTGTTTTTTTATCCGGTAGATGATTCAAAATAAACAGGTATGAAAGTTATAATTGTAAACCACGATCGAACCTATGGAAGCATTGGTTTATACATTCCTCTTAGTCTCGACTCTCGGGATAATCTTTTTCGCTATCTTTTTTCGAGAACCACCGAAAATTCAAACTAAAAAATGATTTTTGATTCTCTTAACTGACGTAATGAGCCTCCATAGTTTGGGAGGCTCATTACTTCAATTAGTCTCCGTGTTCCTCGAATGGATCTCGTAGTTGTTGAGCGGGTTGCCCAAAAGCGGTATATAAGGCGTACCCAGTAAAACTTACAAGTAAACCAGATACAGAGATGGCGACTAGGGTTGCTGTTTCCATTATTATAGAATTTCAAGATCACAATGAATCTATGATAAGATTGTTTATTTACAACAGAATAGTATACAAAGTCAACAGATCTCAATTACTACAATACGATTTATGGCTACACAAACCATTGAGGAGAGCTCAAAAGCACGTCCAAAACAAACAGGTCTAGGGGGGTTGTTGAAACCGTTGAATTCGGAATATGGTAAAGTAGCTCCTGGATGGGGAACTACTCCTTTGATGGGTGTCGCAATGGCTCTTTTTGCAATATTTTTATCTATTATTTTGGAGATTTATAATTCTTCCGTTTTACTGGACGGAATTTCAATGAATTAGATCCACAAGAATCTCCGCTTTATCAATATAAAGTGACTAATTTAGGGCTCAGATTTCTACCCCATTATTTTTTGGTAGTTCGACCGCGGAATTTTTTTGTTTCTGTATTGCCGGAATATGAGTGTGTGACTTGTTAGAATTGATCCTAGTGCTAGTACAGAGAACCGACCTGTCATCTTGATAAAGATAGGTTTTTACCTCGTCGGATACTTATTCTACTAGTATTTGAAACACGAAATATATGAAATAAATCATGAAATAGTGGAACTATGATTTATATTGAATAGTTAGACCCCATGACCGGCTCCCAAACCATTTTCAAAGAATAAGAAGCTAGCAAATTCGAAATTAAAAGATTTTTCTTCTTTTCAACGCCTGTTTATGCTTATTTTACGCACAAGGACAACACTTTCTTTGCTTTGGGTTTTGGGTCATTATTATATTATCGATTCATTAAAAAAGTGATGATCCAAGGGTTTTTACTCATAGAAGCTTTGGGCTAAACTTGAAGTTTTTCTTGAGAATCATAATCATCCGAGGTGTAATATGAATCTGAGGTTTTCATTAATTCATAGGGTCTTAACAAGAGAATTCCTTTTAATAAAAAAAAAGACAAATTACATACAAATCAAAAGAATAATTAAAGAAAGAAAATAGGGAACGAGACGATTCAAGAGGCCTTTAAAGATCACCATAAGGACAAATGAGCCAACTTGATGTTTTGGCACTATCACCATAAAGAAGAGTTATCGGATTTTTTTATTCTTTCGTCTCGTCAAAGAAGATTGAATCAAAAAAGAAAGTTAGAAGTTTCCAACCCTCTATTTCATACCCGTTGCAATCAGCCTTTGTGTGTTTTTGCTTGAGCTGTACGAGATGAAATTCTCCTATACAGTTCTCGGAGGGGGAGCCCTATTGGTTTACCTATCTCAATAAAGTATATGATTGGTTCGAAGAACGTC